GCTTCCAGTAGAAAGAAAATATGTATTGTCATAATAGCGGAACGACTTTTCTTTTAGAAAGGTAAAAGTAAAGAAAAAATAAAATAAGTAAAGAAAAAAAGTAGTAGGTATTGGTTTTTCTTATTGTAATATCCATAATTCTGATAAGAGCTGATTCACAAAAATAGAATATAGAATATTTAGGAAAAATTCGGTTTAAAAAAATCTCCTATCATACGTAGATTTGAGTTTCGAAATACAATTATGGTAATCATTCATTACTGTATTCCAGTACAATTTTGAAGACATTTTTTTTTTTAGGCTTCGCAAAACGATCAATAAAGAATTGATCCAGTTCAATTGAGCAATCGATTACTCAATTAGTATTAGTAGTGCCCCAGCCCTAGAGTCCACTCCTTCCCCATACTACAAGTGAAAGGGAAAATGTAAAGACTACCATTAAAGCAGCCCAAGCAAGACTTACTATATCCATGTGAATTATGTCTCCTATTTCTATGAAGGAATTATTCTATTATTGATTAATAATCATAGTGGAATCAATGGCACAGAGTCAAAATCCTATTTTGACTTAAGACTATTGATGAACCAAACCAATTCAATGAATACACTCGTAACAAGTTTCAATATTTTAGGATTTCCGGTAGAATCAGGAAGCATTAAGTACAAATACGATGATACACCCGCCCTTTCTTTTGAAATATCAAAGGAATGCTTCTAATAGAGCATGTAAGAATAGTAAGACCTATTGTTTTGTTTGTTTTAATACCTTTCTTTACTAAGCAAAAACATAAAAATATATATACCATCAAGATAGATAACTATCTATCAGATACCTCTATTTCCTATTTGATCCAAGCTTACTGTCTTTCTTTCTGTGAAAGAATCGGGAAAACCCACCGCCACTATTACTACATACATTCTTTTTTTTTTTCAACTTTGACCTTTACTCTATAAGAGTAGACCAACCATTTGCATGTCTGAGCACTCATAGCCTCTCGTGAGTCTGGATACAAAATATCCTCGGGCCTTTCCACAACTCCTAAATTGATTTCCCATCAGCGTATCCGATCTAATTTAATACCCGATAGAGTCGCGAGACACTACTTTAATAAGGGTAGTAGTTTAAGAGTAAGAGATTTTGATACGATAGTCTTTCGTATAATCTCTTCTTCAATTCTAGTAGCAAAAACGGAGTGCCTCTTAGGAACCTTTGTATACCGAGATTTCTGACCTTAGTTCTGAATTCCGGAATTGACTCTCACCATTTATTTGATTCAATTGAAAAATCAAATAAATGACCCGAACCAATCATTAAATTAATAAGTGAGAGTTGTTTCATCCCTATTGATACGGGTTTGGGCTACACCCAGATTTTGAGAAAAAAATTACAGTCTTTTCTAAAACCTATGCTATGGGTTATAAAAATTAAGTATTGACACGCCCGCTTAGTCCTTTGCCTCTGCTTCTTGCTCCGCAAGAATTCATCGAATTAGATCGGCAGGATAAGAAATAAAAAATCTTTTGTTGATCAGGCGACACCCGGATTTGAACTGGGGATAAAGGATTTGCAGTCCCCCGCCTTACCACTTGGCCATGCCGCCAAATTGGATCCAAAATGGCTAAAAATATTATCCATATTCTATTACTAACTCTTTTTTGCTTTTTTTTTGATCTTGAATCCCGTTGTACTTATCCTTTTTTTATTCCTATTTTTTATTGGATCTAGTTTATATTATTCTCTTCGATTGATTGTATCTCAAAATATACATCACTTAAAAATTTCCCTTCTCTTTTCTATTGAGAGTAGAAAAAATGGATTTCCGACGACAGACTGAAAAATTCAGGGCAAATTGGAACCATTAACAATTTACTTTGAATTAGTGAACGGTTCTTCAATTTTTATCTCCACTGAAATTTTGTTTCCTTGAATGGCAAAAGAAAATAAAATGGATTTATGACTAATCACATTTTTTTTTCAATAATCAATCCTTTTCAATTTTCATTATCAATTATAACAACATATATGTGTATATGTAAACCCCAGAACAGAAATTGTTACCCGGATACCGAGCCGGGCCTCTCTCTTAATGTACATATCCCTATAGAGAATCATCGTGTTTCAATTTTTCATTGAATATATTGAATAGAAAATACGAATTTTGATGGAGTGTGACCCATGTTGCCCCCCTAAGTGAAATTACAAGAAAAGGTGTGATATGTGGATAGATAGCCGTATCGGCATGTACTTAATAAATACAATACTATTCTTAATATATTTATATTACGCAATTCAATTGTATTCTATAAATTCCACCCACTACTAAAAAGAATCCGCGAATTCTTTTTTGAACATGAAATTTAGTGTGTAAAAAAAAAGGAAACTCTATACTACTTATGATTATTCTGTCTTTATCTCGTTTATAGATCTCATTTATAGAGAGGAGATTGAATCTCAACCATTTATTTTTTTGGTATCCCATCGGATAATAATATCATAGTA